AAATTTTATCTAACTCCATATATGGAATGTATGAAATACGCATGAACGGAGGAATATAGAGAATTTTATACTCAAATTGGAATTTGTTGGAATTTGCAACTGCTCAATTCCACTTAAGACCTATGAGTTTGTTATAGAATAGCAAAACAAAAAAGGATTCGATTTCTACCATTATTATGATATTCCAATACGATTGGCTATCCGTAAAAAAAAATGGGTTCGGAATTGAATTTGTTCGATGAAATAAAGACCCAATAATCAGAAACTCAAGTTTTTTTAGCACTTTGCTTGCTTTTTTATGGATTTCGTTGTTCAGTTCAAAAAAAAAAGATTCGTACAGAAGAGATATGAGATATTTTTATCTATTTTTTTAAAAAAGTTTCTATAATACGATTGAAGTACATAATAGAAGATAAAGTAAGGCTTATTAAATAAAAAAAACATAAGCAAATATAACTCTATCTATATATACGTCTCTCTCTTTTTATTGCAGTTCTATTCTGGACAGCGCATATTGTGCTCTATCAAAACTTCTATTTTCTAGTCAATGAAAAATGAAATAGAAAATCTCTTATAGGAATCATAGGCAAATAAGATATCTGATTCGATATCTGTGTAAGAATTCATGTTCTAGGCTTTACATACACTTAGAATTAGTGTTATAATTGAAATTAAGATAAAGAAGAATTTTTTTTATTGAAAAAATCAATACTGATTAGTTACATATTAATTTTCATTTTCATATATTATTGGGGGATTTTAATCTAAAATCCAAGAATCGTTCATGAATTGACAGTGAATAGTTAATGGTTCCAATTTTGGAACTTTTGTGAATGAAAAAAACATTTGGTTTTTCATTTCAATAGCAAATTTCAATAGAAAGGGTAAAGAATTTAAAAAGTATGTGGTTTGAGATACTATACAAAACGAATCAAAGAGATAGATTCAATCTAAAAAAGGGATTAAGAAAAACGGGATTCAAGATGCAAGTACAAAAAAACGTTTAGTATCGACTTGGCGGCATGGCCGAGTGGTAAGGCGGGGGACTGCAAATCCTTTTTCCCCAGTTCAAATCCGGGTGTCGCCTAGTCAAGACACGAAATACCTTATTCTATTTTGCTGATATAATTTGTCAAATTTGGGAAACACGCAGAGGAGAGGGACTCTTGAGACTTCCAAGGCTGTCCCTATGTATTTTGTTTGTGCTTAATGTTTACCGATTCCACTATCAACCAAAAAAGAACCTCTTATCTTAAAATTAATTGGATTTTTTGGATTGTTTCATGAATGGTATTGGACAGAATCTTTTTTTTGACTCTGCACTAGCCATTTTACTATTATTAGTGAACAATAATGGAAAAATTCCTTCATATTCATAGAGCTAGAGGACAGAATTCACATGGATATAGTAAGTCTCGCTTGGGCTGCTTTAATGGTAGTCTTTACATTTTCCCTTTCACTCGTAGTATGGGGAAGAAGTGGACTGTAGGGGTATTACTAATTGAGTTGAGAAATCAAACTGTATCAATTGTTTTATAAATCGTTTTGCAAAGACTTTTTAATTGAACTATTTAAATTGAATTAACAAAATTTTCATTCCAAAAATTTATTCGATTCTAGTGGAGGAACATATTCTATGAATAATATATGAATATGAAGATTCTATTCTAGATCCATCTATATTAAGATTAAGTTTATATCTTTATACAGTATAACTGTATACACTAATACACTCGAATAATAAAAAAGATAGTATTGTAGAAAGAAAGATATATATCTTTCTTTCTACAATACTTCTACAATACTATTGGGTCTCATAGAATACTGCTGATTCTAGTTCGCTCGTTTCGTCTAAGACGCAAACTTTATTTCTTCAACCAAATATTGAAAAGAACTAACTAAGAACGCAAAATTCAAGTTTCATTCAAATTAATCACTTTGACTCACGGTTTTTACGTATATTATAAGTAAGAAGGCAGTAGGAACTAGAATAAACAGTGCAGTAGCAATAAATGCGAGAATATTTACTTCCATAATCTCATTGTTTGGTTTTTTTTATTTCGAAATAATTCGGGATTTAATCCCATAGAAATGATAAATCTTTCGTCTCTAAATTTAGATGAATTCAATGAGATGAATTCTATCTCGATGATACGGAATCGGATCAATATCATGAATAACAATATCTGAGCTATCAAATCAATTCATCGTCAAAAATTGAATAGTATAACATAGAAAGAGCGTTTATCCATACCGAATACAAAAACGAATTCTTGATTCACTCGAGAATTTCTTTACTTTCTATTTATCCTCCTTTTCCATTCTTCCTTTTCTAAAAAACTATCGCCTTCCTTGTACAATCATCTGACGAAGTATTATCTAACTGCCTTTTTACTTACATTGGTTACAAACAAATCCAAACAAATAAACAATAAAGGCGAAAAAGACGAAATTCAAAAGGGGAAGTTAAGTTCTAAACTCTTTTTTTAATGATCTAGTCTTTTTGGAAAACAAAAAAGTGTGAGAAAGACAAGTCCCGGTACACTAAAAGAAGATTGAATATTCTACCGAATTCACTTTTTCTTTTTCTTTGTCCGAAATCTTTAACAATGAATTTCCTCAGGAAGGGTGGGACTTTTTGTTTATCTTTATTTTATTAAACTTCCTTGGATTAGTAATAAGATGCATAGAATATATCAAACTTCAGTGTGCAATGAGATAGATTGTTTCAAATTCAAATTAATAATTGACGGACGTTATACAAAACAAAAAATCGGGTTCAAAAAAAGAAGCTCTTTTTCAGATTAAAATTCAAAAGATTTTATCAAAGTAATTAAATTCATTTTGTATTGTACAAACAAATAAAAATTGCATTTGTGTATGTGCTACTGGGAAAAAGATATAGTACTCGATTTGATTTCATTACACAGGCCACGACAGGGCCCAACCCAGCAGGGTATCTCCTGGAATCTGAATATGATTCTAGAAAAAATTGTACTAATTCACAAATGTTTCATCCATCGTCTCTAATTGAAGAAATGAGAATTCCCGTATTTGTTTCTATTTTTGAAATGAAAAAAAGGGAAAAGACTCTCCCTAGGAATGTAATTTTGCTATTTGTCCCCTTTTCGCAGAAAATAGAGGAATGAATTGATCTATTTTTTTATTGGATCATTGGATTTGGATCTGTCGGGACTGACGGGGCTCGAACCCGCAGCTTCCGCCTTGACAGGGCGGTGCTCTGACCAATTGAACTACAATCCCCAGGAAATAAAGAGTACAGCATACATATTCTTATGATTTCGGTCAAACCCTTTCTATTTCGATTTTCGATTGGAATCTCTGCATTATAACAGAAGCACGCATCGTGTGGTGATATCCACATGAATATACACTTTAACGGTAAGGGCACGGATTACTCGTCATCTTTTCATTATTTCAAATCAAAAACCATTGATAATCAATAAAAAAAGAGTCTTTTTTTTTACATTATTCTTTTTCTTAGACTTTATACTTACAAATGCTGATACAAATGCTGATATGAATCCAGATAAAAAATTTATGAAAAAAAAATGAAACAGATTTAATAAATAACCAGTAGAGATATATCAGAAAATTGGACTTTTTTCCCTATCGGACATTTCGAGAGAACAAAGGGGTTCTATCATTTCATAACGGATCCGTGAATTATTGGGCCGAGCTGGATTTGAACCAGCGTAGACATGTTGCCAACGAATTTACAGTCCGTCCCCATTAACCGCTCGGGCATCGACCCAGGAAGAATCAATTCCAAACTTAGTACTTAATTAATAATCCCTGATCAACTTCCTTTCGTAATACCCTACCCCCAGGGGAAGTCGAATCCCCGCTGCCTCCTTGAAAGAGAGATGTCCTGAACCACTAGACGATGGGGGCCCATTTACTCGACCGTCAGCATACTATGCTCATAATATGAACAGTTTTTTGAAATTGTCAATATAACGAAACGGTGTGACTAGATTTGAAAGATGTTTCCGCATGATTCGATAGAATTTTTGGATTCGTCATTTGTATTCATGAATCATTGATTCTAATCGTCATTACTCATTCTATTTTTATTATAGCTATAGCAAGATATTATAGTTATAGTAAGAATCCATTATTATTAGAATCCCTTATTAGAATTATTCCAATTAGAATAGAAATTCTAAGAAATTACAAATATAAGAAATATATACAAAAAATTTAATATAAATAAATGTAAAAATAGAAATAAATACAATAAACAAAAAATGGAAAGTCTAAAATAAAATAGAAAATTACAATTATAGAATAGAAAAAATAATAGGAAAAACCTTTTCTTTTCAGGGAAGGATTTTTTGCCCGGCCGATCATAAAAAAAACCAGAAAGGAGGGTTAAACTTTCGCTTTCATTCATTAATTCACTCAGTGTTAAGATAGATAGACATATCTCTATCTCACACTAAACCAGGAAAATTGAAATCTGGAAATCGGGTAAGAGGGATAGGGAGCAAGAAGTTTTCCGATTTTTTGGGGTTCAGGGAACAAGTAGAATCTCTTCATCAGTGATTCGATGAAATTTCTTGGATCTATGTTGAATTGGTAGTTCCCTGGATCCAATCAAATGAATTTCGTTATGATGGTGGTCAATTTAATTAGGTTTGGCTTTGAAACAATTCATTGCATTGATATTTATCAAATTCAATATCAATAAACAAACCCTTTTTCCTTATATTCACTAGTTTTACCTATATTCATTAGGTAAATACAATTTCTCGTTTATGAATGTACTATTATGACTAGAAGTCTACTCCATATATTTATTAGTAAGATATTTACTTTACATAAATTTTATTTATAATCTATTTCCATAGATATATCTTATCCTTAGAGTGGCTCAGTCAGAAATTGAGTCAAATAGGCCCTTTTAACTCAGTGGTAGAGTAACGCCATGGTAAGGCGTAAGTCATCGGTTCAAATCCGATAAGGGGCTTTGGTCT